AATATTAGATTCATAGAAATGATAAAAGGATGCTTTGTTTCTGATGATGTTTTTGAAAAATGGAATCCCTTGATTGATTCATAGTATCTGCTCCGCCATAGTATGAGGGCCCCTTCCGAAACAAGAAGAAAGAAGGAATCAATTTATTTTTTGGATGACACGGGATTTCTACAGATGAGACATCCTGCAAATCATTTCTATACTAATTTAATTGAACCTTACTCTACTCTATTCTATATTCTATAAAAATTCTATAAAAATAAAATTTCATCAAGTAAAAAAGACTCTTAATGTTCCGGTTGAAAGGGGAAAATCTTGGGTTTTTGCACATATCCAAATCCTTATTTATTATCTCATCTTAAAATTTTATTTTTTTTTTTTTTTACTTGAAATTTTATAAGTTCGTTGAAGAAGTTCTATTTGTTTACTAAGCCATCCCCTTTTTTTGTTTGTCCGCCACTTCTTATGAATCTAAAGAAAGAGGTTCCGATAGGCCTGGAAAAGAAAACAGTAATCTTTGACGAACAAGATCAAGAATCATTATTATTTCGACACAAGAAAAGGAATTTTCTTGTGTCGAAAATTAGGAAGACAAGTAATCCCTCCCAGAATCATTCTTTCATTTATCCCTTGCCGCGTATTCTCTTCCTACTTAATGTTATGCCGCCTATTGTCTATTAGAATTCGATTCTATTAGATAGAAAAAACTATTGATGCATTCCATGGCATTTACAATCTGGCAATAAGAAGCGTCACACCGCTCCAATTTGGATTGAAAAAAAAAAAAAGGGGGGGGTCAAGTAGTCTTCTTCGCAATATACATACTATTACTAGGAATGGGATACAAGTACTAGGAATGGGATACAAGCAATTCCCGGCATCTCGCAGAAAAGCAGTATAAACAAAGCAAGACAAGGGGCTTTCCATATTTTTTTGGATCATACATAATTGCATTGATCAACAATAATTCGGCCCTTTTTTTTTACCAACTTGATGAATCCGTGGATCTAGAAATTCATTTCGGACAATTGAACCTTCTCAAACTGTTTCTTTTTGAGAACCAAAAAGATTTGTGCTAGGATAACAGATGCCAAGAAGAACAACAAACCTTGGACACGTAATGGATCTTGAAGTACTATTTCTGCATCTCCCTGACCAAATCCACCCACATTGGGATTACTCGTTAATGGCTGATCAAGCTTGATGGATTCACCCTCTGAAACAAGAAGTTCTGGTCCTGGAGGTATAATATCAACCACTTGGTGTCCATCCGATGCATCGGCTATGCTTATTTCATATCCCCCTTTTTCTTTACGTACTATTCTGCTTACTATACCTGCTGCTGTAGCATTATAGACTGTATTGTTACTCTTGCTCCCGTCGGGATAAATCTGACCCCTTCCCCTGTTCCCGCCTACGTATATGGGATATTTTAAGAAGTGAACGTCTTTCTTAGTAGAAGGGTCCGGAGAAAGAATGGGAAAGACGATTTCACTATATTTCTGACCAGGAACAGGACCCACTACAAGAATATTTCTTTTAGTGGGGCGATAGCTCTGAAAAGACAGATTGCCCATCTTTTCTTTCAGCTCGGGAGAAATACGATCGGGGGGAGCTAATTCGAATCCCTCGGGTAAAATAAGGACAGCCCCCACATTCAAAGCCCCCTTTTTACCATTAGCAAGAACTTGTTTCAGTTGCATATCATAAGGGATTCTAACAACTGCTTCAAATACAGTATCAGGAAGCACAGCTTGTGGAACCTCAATATCCACGGGCTTATTAGCTAAATGGCAATTGGCACATACAATACGCCCGGTTGCTTCTCGTGGATTTTCATAACCCTGCTGCGCAAAAATAGGATATGCATTTGAAATAGATGTCCGAGTTATTACATATATCATGATCAATACGGAAATGAATCGAGTCATCTCTTTCTTTACCCAGGAAAAGGTATTTCTATTTTGCATGGTCCAATAATTGATCCCGGAAATTTCTACAATAAATTAGGTAGGTAGCTAGCATAGTTCCCTATCCATGATTCTGCCATTGTACTGGAATAATTGTACTGAAGTATAGTGGGAATCCCCTGGGCGGGTAGAAGTATAAAGAGTGAGTAAGCTTCAAAACGATTTGTTTATGTACGAAGTAGGATCACGATTTGATTGATATCAGCAGATCAAACGAGTTCTTCATTCATTCATTGAATGATAAATCACTACAAGTGAAGGAGATACACGATTTAAATAATGGAAGATCCAATATTTCAAAATTGTATCTAGAATGACTGGAAAAGTGGAAACAAGACCAGATATAATTTGATCGTTATGAGCAAATCCAAAATCTTTGTAGACCGAACCAATCATTAGTTCCCACCCCCGGGGCGAGTGGAATCCGATACATAAATCAGTTAATAAAAGAATAGAAAAAGCCTTTATTGTGTCGCTTAAGTTATAGAGGAATTCCTGAACCCAAGAATTCAGAATGACAAGTTCTTCATTACCCAGAATAGAATAACCACTTAGAATAGCAAAACAGATTATATTTGTCGAGAAATCAAAAATGATATGGATATGATCTTCGTTGTGCATTTTGACCAATTGCATCGTCTCTTTGTGGATTCCTATACGAAGCTTTTGTATCTGTGTCTCCGGGTACTCTTTTATCATTTCATCCAACAGGAATAGTTGTTCTAATTCTATGAATCTTTCTAGAACGTTCTTTTCTTGAATATCATTCAAAAAAGTTTCGGATTGTCCGGTATTCCACCAATTCGTAACCCAAGGTTCCAGACTTTTATTAAATGAGAGAGAGATCCACCAGGGCAAAAAGACTATAGATGCAAGATACGGGAGGGGAGTCAATGCTTTCTTTTTTGACACTTTTCATCTGTGAATTGTTAATGAACCCGCTTCATTCGCCGACTCTATCTGATCCGATATTTCTATGAAGCATGAGTTCTATAACAAGGTATGGAACCTATGGATCTATTCCTTTTTTTTTTTTGAATTGTTTAGTCCTTGGATCTAGAAAGAATATAGAAATAGAAAGGGCCCGTTTCGAATGAAGAAATAATCAAATACTTTTCCCAGATATCTCAGTCGGTCAAATTCGAACCAATTCTATCTTCATTTGTTCTTTCGATGAATGCCCAAAAGAACCGCTTGAAATAATGAATATTATTTTGATTTCGAGACGAAAGAACTCCCCTCAATTATTTTTTCGAAATTTTCACTGGCTACCCACGACCCAGGAATAATTGAGGGGATATTTCTGAAAAATATTAATGATGAAATCCGAAATAGGTGACAAAACGAGAGAGAAATTGGATAGTTATGAGAGATCTAAACGTTTGGTTATCCAGGAGCTAAAGAAAGGATCAAAAAAGAAACATCGATTGACAAAAGAAAGATAATTAACGAGATATGATACATCTGTATCTAATGTATTAATCCAAAGTATTGGCCCTAAAAAGAGAAATTATGTATTCCGAAATGCTCTAATATGTGTGATGAATACATACTTATTAGACTTGTTCCTAGTAGAATTGAGTTCTATATGCAGAAAAAGGAGTTTTGGTCGATCAAAATTGCTTCTTATTATGGTTGTTCCGTATACGTCCGCCTGCTTTATTCTATGGGCCACAGAAGGATTACCAATGGAACGGGGGAAATAGAATCTAACATGTTTTGCTCGAATGAACGTTCCGAAGAAGCTTCAGTTATATTTAAAAGGGGGTTCCTGGGTCCCTTCCCTCATGCTGAGAAAGCATTCATTCCCTTCATTTCAAAATACTTCAATTGGCACGCGCAAGAAATAGGCCAATTCAGCGGCTTTTTGTTCAATTTCTCGTGGAGTAAAATTTTCGTCAGTACGGGTCAAGGGAATGGCGCCCTGGCCTCTGATTTCCATATAAAGGACACGTCGAGGATAAAGACCCTCTTTAACTTCCATTCTGATCGATTGAATCTCTCTCATAAGGAATCGAAGGAAGATGCGACGATTTATTCCAGGAAATCCCCAACGAAAAATACACACTATTCCTTCTTTTCTATCGAATCGATCATAACCGCTACCTACATTCCACGAAATTGTGCACCACAAATAGGAACTAATGAACAGACCTGCGATCCCATAGAAAGACATCACGATTCCTTGGGGAAAAAAAATGATTTGCTGAGACGGGAATAAAGATATCAGATTCCTACCAAGATAACTGGAAGTTCCAACCAATAAGAATCCTAGTGAACCTAAAAAAAGGATACAGGCCCAGCAGAAATTACTTGTTTTTCGAGACCCCGTTATAAGTTCTATCCATATACGTTCTGATCGATAGTTCATACTAGATCCAGTTGCATCCTATTGGAATTGAGAGAAGAGAATAAGCCAAATGAATTTGATTTTACTTTTTTTATTTTGCTCCCGAAGTAACTCTCATCAACTAGCACTATTATGACGCGAACTATTAGGAGTAATTCATCGAATTGGTTAGATATAAAAAAATAACATCCCCTTCGTATAATACCACCACTATGGATATCTACATAATATAGATACGTTAACTTTCTATTTCAGATATCCGCTCTGATCCATTTTAAAACAGCTATCCCCCCCATATACATGCATTTATCCATATATAATGTATCCGCATGTATAATCACTTTTTTATTTGTGCCCGGAGGGAGCCACATGTCGTATCATATTCTACTAAATGGATATCCCTATTATGATCCAAGTCCAAGTGTTGAAATAAATTGATGAAATTTTGTCCTATCAGGTCTAAACAATCTTGTTTTTTTGAACATGAAGAGATAAAGAAGCCATTGCAATTGCTGGAAACACTAAGCCCACTAAAGGCACAAAAATAGAGGGTAAATTGAAATCTGTCATAGAATGGGTGCCTCGATTTAATATTTGTACCTGTTATAAAGATATCTTATCTTATGATAAGTATATCTATTATAAGTATTATTAAGTATATAATAAGTGCAAGGAATGTAGAGCTAAATAAGTGTATCTATTCACCTTTCTACAAGAAATAGATGGATGATAATCCGCTTTATTATTCTTGTTCTACCGCCCTTATCTTCTAATAAAGAGTTTCTTACGAGTTTCCCAAGGATTTGTTAGAATCCGATCCAACAGGAATTCATAGTCAAAAGTGTAGGTCCTCGGGAGATATAAAAATATGCAACACTTCCCTTATAGATTTGAATTATTCTATATATATTAATACGATATATATTAATATGAAAGAAGGGAACATGAAATTCTTTTGATTTTTTTTCCCAATTCCATTCCGCGGAAGAAAGAATTCACTCTTTTCCTCCTGATAGGGGGTTCCTGATTACTAATCATGAACATGAATAGGGGTAGGATAAAAAATCTGCATCAAAAAAAGTAATTATCCGAAACTTCCTATAGAACTTATGTTACCAAAGAAAACTCCACTCTTCTTATTTTGACTTTGATTCCGATGAACTAAAGTTCGCTACAAATAACTGAGCCCAGCGCTCTACTTGAATTTTGATTCAAGGGAAAGAAACCGTGTAGCTGAAATAATTCACTCAGAACACCTTTTAAAGGATTACGTGGTACGATTGGATCAAATAAGCCCTTATGGAATAAATACTCAGCTGCTTGTGAACCGTCAGGTACTGTCTTATTCAATGTTTGTTCAATTACTCTTTTCCCCGCAAATGCAATGTAGGCATTGGGTTCGGCAATAATAATATCTCCCAACATACCAAAACTGGCCGTTACTCCGCCGGTTGTAGGAGATGTAAGGATTGATACATAGAATAACTTTTTATTGAATTGATAATCATATAAAGCGGAAGATATTTTAGCCATTTGCATCAAACTCAAACTTCCTTCTTGCATGCGTGCTCCTCCAGAAGCACACACCATAATAACAGGTAGAGATCTATTAGCAGCATATTCGATCAACCGGGTGATTTTCTCGCCTACTACGGATCCCATACTACCCCCCATGAACTGAAAATCCATAACCCCAATGGCTATGGGAATCCCATTTAGTTGACCTATGCCTGTTTGAACAGCCTCAGTTAAACCTGTCTTTCTTTGATACGAATTGATACGATCTCTATAAGGTTCCTCTTCCGAGTGAAATTCAATGGGGTCAATAGAGACCATGTCTTCGTCCATAGGATCCCAAGTGCCCGAATCAACCGAAAGTTCGATTCTATCTGAACTACCCATTTTCAAATGATATCCACATTGTTCACAAATATTCATTTTTGACCTAAAAAATTTCTTATAATTTAATCCATAACAATTTTCGCATTGAACCCATAAATGTCTGTATTTTTTATTTCCATCGAAATCATTAGATCTTCCTCTTATATTGAAATCACTGCCATTACCGCCAGTTCTTATACTAGAACTCCCCCTGTCACTATCACTTACACTTTCACCACTACAAATGTAACTATAAATATAACTGTAAATGTGATTGTCGCTACCACTCGAAATGTACTTATCAATACTGATTTCAGAACGAAGATAACTATCAATGCAACTATTAATGTGATTATTCCAACTATACGTAGTATCATCCATATAATGATCATAGTAGCGATTGTCACTCTTAGACCCGCTATTCAGATAACTAGAAAAAGCAGTTTCTAGTTCACTCAGAAAAGAACTATCATTGTCAATCTCAAAAACCCGATTTTCAATATCAAAATATACGGAATAACTGTTACCATTACTATCCCTAACTAAAAAAGTGTCATCAGAGATGAAACTCCAAATGTCCCTGACACCGAAAAAACGATCAACATTACTGCAACTATTACTTTCGCGCCAACCATGATTATGATTGTTTTTATTCGTATCATTTAGAATGGGATCTTCACTTCCACTGGTATTTCCAACAGGACGACCAAGACTGTCCATTGATTTACCTAGCCCACACCTGTGTTCTAACTCCTCGTTAGACAACATTGAGTTGAACCACCATTTTCCCATAGATCCTTCCTGCCCCCTATTTGAAAATACAATAAATGAATAGTCATTCGACGAAAAATCATTTTACTATTTCATTTCCTATCGGAATACGCATATAGATCCAATCACTAGGATTATTAACTAATAACGAGTAACTATTGAACGAAAGAGATGATTTTGTGGGAATCGGGAGTATCAATTCACTATATATGATGGAACCTTTTCTATTATAAATAGAAGATAGGTTTCTCCCATGTTGTGTACAAACTCTCATTGAAAAGATAAATATTTGTTCCCTCCTGGGAAGGATTCATTTTCGTATAATCTCGTATAATAATAAGTTTCTAATGCAACACGGAATGAAAAGGACAATATACAGGATGAGTAGAAGAAGTTGTGACCCTTGGCTCGATCTATGGTCCGAAACAACGGGATAGAAAAGGATCCACCAATCCTAAGGATCCATAGGATTAATTATAGATCCAACAATAGAAGCATTGAGTTGTTTAGTCTTAGATCTTATCTTGT